CATTCTCTGTACTATCAATAGGATCTATTATAACAAGTCACACACTCATATTCCGGAAATACCGAAACAAAAGAATTTCGCGGTCGAACTGCCGGAAGTGCCTATAAATCCTAGTCCTACCTAAGTGATGAATTTTGGATCGAAAAGCGAGGACTTCATGATTTTGATGGACCTAGTTCATTGAAATTCCATCCAATACAACGGAAGAGTTATAAATTTCCAAAATAATAGATAGGAATACCGCGAATAAAGCCATTGCGACACCCATCAAAGGGGTAGTTCCCCATCCAGGAGCTACTTTACCATATTCCGAATTCAAGGGTTTCAATAAACCCCCTAGACCTGTTTTTCTTGGTCTTGGACCAGATCGAGAATTGCCCTCAAAGGTTTGTGTAGCCATAAATCCTATTGCATTGGTTGAGATCTGTTGACTTTGTATACCATTACACTGTAAATAAATCATCTTATCATAGATCCGTTGTGATCTTGAAATTATAAAATAATGGAAACAGCAACCCTAGTCGCCATCTTTATATCTGGTTTACTTGTCAGTTTTACCGGGTACGCCTTATATACCGCTTTTGGGCAACCCTCTCAACAACTAAGAGATCCATTCGAGGAACACGGGGACTAGTTGAAGTAAAGTAAAGAGCCTCCCACGAAACAAGGGAGGCTCTTTACTTTGACTTCAATTGAGTATAATCAAACATTATTTTGCCCTTTTAGTCGGAACCTTAGGTGGTTCTCGAAAAAAGATAGCGAAAAAAATGATTCCTAGAGTCGACACTAAGAGGAATGTATAAACCAATGCTTCCATAAATTTGATCGTGGTTTACAATTATAGCTTCCACACCTGTTCATTTGGTTTGGGATTATCTCCCAGATAAAGATAAGAGTCAAATAAAAATCAGCAATTCAACTCAAGATTTCTCTCGTAACCTATAGAAAAACCAAATCACAAAAATACAATACAGGTGAAAGATACCAGATCAATCTTGTATCAGACTACCTGTCTCCTTGTAGTTGGATCTCCAAGTTTTTGGAACGCCCCAAATTCCACTTGAGCATCCAAATCCGGGTCAATACCAGCAAAAACATCTCTGAATAAGGTTCTAGCTCCATGCCAAATATGTCCGAAAAAGAAGAGCAAAGCAAAGGAAGCATGCCCAAAAGTGAACCAACCCCTCGGACTGCTACGAAAAACACCGTCGGATTTCAAAGTAGCACGATCTAATTCAAAAATTTCACCTAATTGAGCGCGTCTAGCATATTTTTTCACAGTTGCAGGATCACTATAACTGACTCCATTGAGTTCGCCGCCGAAGAACTCAACGGTGACTCCTACTTGTTCGACACTATACTTAGATTCTGCCCTTCTAAAAGGCACATCGGCTCTCACAATTCCGTCTCCATCTACCAAAACCACTGGAAATGTTTCAAAAAAAGTAGGCATACGACGTACAAAAAGTTCACGCCCCTCTTTATCTCTAAAGATAGGGTGTCCTAACCACCCAACAGCTATTCCATCCCCACTGTCCATTGAGCCCGCTCTAAATAATCCCCCTTTTGCTGGATTATTGCCAATGTAATCATAAAAAGATAATTTTTCGGGAATTTTAGACCAAGCTTCGGAGAAACTCTGATTTTCCACTAGTCCGGCACCAACCCTTCGATATATTTCTTGTTGGAAGTATCCCTGATCCCATTGATAACGAGTGGGGCCGAATAATTCGATGGGAGTAGTTGCTGAACCATACCACATAGTTCCAGCAACTACAAAAGCTGCAAAAAAGACAGCAGCAATACTACTGGAAAGAACGGTTTCAATATTACCCATACGTAATCCTTTGTATAGGCGTTGGGGCGGACGGACACTAAGATGAAATAGGCCTGCTAATATGCCCAATGTCCCCGCTGCAATATGATGAGAGGCTATACCTCCCGAAACAAAAGGGTCAAAACCCTCTACGCCCCAGGCAGGACTTACAGATTGTACTTTTCCTGTTAGTCCATAAGGATCGGACACCCATATTCCAGGACCATACAAGCCTGTTACATGAAATGCACCAAACCCAAAACAAGCTAAGCCTGAAAGAAATAAATGAATTCCAAAAATCTTGGGCAAATCCAAAGAGGGTTTTCCCGTACGTTCATCACGAAATATTTCTAGATCCCAATACACCCAATGCCAGATGGCTGCCAAGAAGCACAAGCCGGAAAACACAATATGTGCCCCGGCCACACCCTCATAACTCCAAATACCCGGATTTGTTACAGTCCCCCCTGTGATATTCCAACCGCCCCATGAATTGGTTATTCCTAAACGAGTCATGAAGGGTATAACAAACATACCCTGTCTCCACATTGGATCAAGAACGGGGTCAGAGGGGTCAAAAACTGCTAATTCGTATAGAGCCATTGAACCCGCCCACCCAGAAACGAGAGCTGTATGCATTATATGAACAGCAAGCAACCGGCCGGGATCATTCAATACGACGGTATGAACACGATACCAAGGTAAACCCATGAAAATACCCCCTTCGAAGAAAAATAGATACTATGTAACTTTATCGCATTGGAAAAGACTATGCTATAGACTTCCGCCTTTCAGTTCAGTGGATTATTTCGAATGAAGGGCTCCTAGTTCTTTTTTGTTGGTAATAGGTAATAATGGAACAATTCTGTTAGTCTGTTAGTAAGAACAAAGAAAAGCAGATCTATTCTATACCCGATAAGTACCAATACGCAATGGGGCATTTTCTATGAATATGAACATATGAACAAATGCATAGAAATTTATTTAGCGTTCGAAGAACCCGACCCCTTCATAAGATTTTTCCCTTATTCATTTCATCTTCCTAGATGAACTTTTTCATATTTTGAAAACAATAAAAAAAATCATTTTGACATTTCCACATAAAAGTGAAATCTTATACTTGACTCTTTTCTCTCTCATTTATGCCTGTTGGTGTTCCAAAAGTTCCTTTTGAGTTTTTTGAGGGTGAGGATATTGACGAAGAAAAAAAAAGGGGGGCTAAGCCTCAGACTAGGAAGCCGGCTTGTTATCCTATTCATTTGATTAACGATTCGCCTCGGGATAGGGCTAACAATTATCCTGGGGATAACGATAACTATAGCGATGATGATCCGTTTAACAATTATCCTGGGGATAATGATAACTATAGTGATGATGATCCGTTTATTAACATTAACAATTATCCTCGGAAAAACGATAACAATAGTGATGATGATCCGACTAGCCCTTGGATTGATTTTAGTAAGTTCCCTACTAAAGATGAGAAAACAAAGGAAAAGCAACCAAAGCTGGAGTGGATTGACCTATAGTGCGACTTGTCAGACATATTGGGCCATATGGGATTTCCCCGTTCTCTCCTCCGATCGAGATACCTCTGCTTCGCCAAAAAAATTGATGAAACTATCAAGAATTTGGAGCGTGAAGTGCAATTAGATCCATTCTTTGAGGGATCAATATTCATAGTATCAATTAGAAATAGAAGAGAATTTATGGTTGGCTTGGTTGAACCAATAAAATGAAGTATCCAGGCTCCGTTCAGAAAATACTCACTTGGTAATATGGACATGAAATGAATAAAAAAAAAAAGTCGTATCAAAAAGAAATGGTATTGGGAGCATTTGTACTATATATATAAATAAAAATCGGTTGGACCCTTACCCGGAGTAGAGCATAAACCTAAAAAAATAGAAGAGGCCCATTCAGGAACAAGAAAATAACAGAGTCCTAATTTGGAAATGAAACAATACATCAATGAGAGGGTAATTCGAGATAAGTTTATAGGGGGTAGAAAAAAAAAAAGCCCTTCTATAAAATAAAATAGAAAAAGGCCAACATATTGATTTTTTTTTGCAATTTTTTGAACCGTATGCATTCAAAGGTGCGTGTACGGTTCCTAAAGGATAGCATTTTGTCCTAATCACCCGACTTCATCGAGAAAGATTAATTTTTTTAGGAAAACCTATTAATAAAGAGAGCGGTAACCTCGTTGCGGGTCTCATAGCATATCTCAGTACGAACGATAGTACCAGGGATATTTTTTTGTATATAAACTCGCCGGGCGGGTTAATGCGACAAGGAATGGCTATTTATGATTTGATGCATGCGTCGCCCGTAGATGTATACACGGTATGCATGGGAAAAGCCTGTGGAATGGCTTGTTTCATTCTATTCGGAGGAGCACCTACCAAACGCATAGCATTCCCTCACGCTTGGCGCCAATGATTTTTTATTTGTATTTGATAGAAAAAAGAAGACTATGCCTTCGCCATATGAAATATGAAAAAGATTATTGAGTAAAAATAGCATGGCACGTCGAGTTCGGTATGAGTAAACAAACTATTATTGTTTTTCATAACATGAGATTTTGTATCGGGAGAGTAGTATGAGACAAAATAGATTTCCGATTTTTTCTTATCTATCGGGAGTTTATTTCAGCGTCACAATTTTTTGTTTTAGCGCCAGAATTCTTTTTCCACTTCACTTCTCCTATTTATATTATCAAAGTCAAAGAGTACTAAAAAAAAAAAAAAAGAAACTTTGGGATTGCTGAATCACAGACGAGAAAACTTCTAAATTCCATATAGAAATAGAAAGCAACGGAACCATCATAGTATTTTTGAATTCTACCGAAAGGAAGGGTGGTAAATGGATCACTTAATGATCTGGATCTGATAGATCCTATTTTTTTTTTTTTTCTCTTTTTCGCGCTGGAAGGGACGAAAGGTAAATTCCATTGGATAGCCGTATGCAATACAGAATAAATGCCTGTACGGTTGTTCAATTTTCTCTATTCTTTTTATCTCTTTCCTTCGCCCGAGGGTGCAAGATATGATATAAAGTAGAGGAATTCTTCCTTTTTTTATATCATCAGGGTAATGATGCGCCAACCTCGCGGTAAGTTTTCAAAAATCCGCAAAAGACACCCTTTAAAAGAAATAGAAGTGTTGTTTTACTTACGCAACCAGATGGAAGAGGCTTATGCACGACATACGCACAAAACCCGGCAGGTTATACACGACGACATCCAAAGAATGGCTTATATGTCAGCAGAAGAAGCCCAAGCTCATGGAATTATTGATATTATAGGAGACGACACCCTCGGGAAGTATGACGAGTATGACGAAGAAAACTAAAAACACAACAAAAACTGGCCCTAGAGATAAGGATCTGCAGCGGAAACGCGGGTAAATCCTTTATTCTGCTTCAAATCAACGTTCAAAATGGCTTTCTTTTTTTTTTTTTGCTAATTCCATTTTTGAACGTTGATAAGATAAGATCCTTCTATTTCGCAGCACCTTAATATGGCATAGACTTACTAATTACTAATTCCGTTTTAGATTTTCTATTTTAGGAGGTTTATGTTGTATTTTTCTCTTTTCTATTTATTCTTAATATATTTTTTAAGAATTAGAAAAAGAATAGGATTTTCTATTTCTGTTTTCTTTTTATTCAAAATATTTTTAAGAATAATAAAGAAGAAAAAAAAAAAGGGTTACCCGCCTTTTACATAAGAAGCTACTCTGTGGTAAAACTTTCGAGTAGAGAGAAACTTATGCACGAATGAATTCTCAAAATTTCATATATAATATAGAATTATATTATTTACCATTTTTTGACTTTGAAACCAAAAGAGGTCAACATGATAAACATGACCGCTCGATGCCAAAAGAAACTCCTTTTGGCAAAACTTCCAAGCATCCGCATAGTTATGCGGGAGGTTCATATTTTTTGTAATTACATAAACAAAGAATTCAGTCCTGTTCTGGAAAGGGCTATCCAGTCTTTTTTTGCTTGGGCCTTATCCCAATTCCTCCAATGGAGAACCTGGATAATCCCCAGAGCTGCGAAGGTCATAAATATTATTTTGACCTCGCGCATTTTTTGGATCATAATTCTTGTGTTTTTTGTTGTTTGGGTTTTAGATCTTATTGGCAAAAAGTGCACTCAAGATGACCTTGTAAAGAGAATCGAATACCAAAACCAAAAGAAGATTGAATGGAAGTGGGTCTAATACATTTCTTTTTGAGTTTTTTTTTTATTTGAAACCCTACTGCATTTAGAACTCTATATGCACTAGGGCTTCAAATGGATCAGATCCGCAGATGTCTGAAGCAGAAAGGAAAGTACATCTTTTCTTTTTTTACCGCGTTAAACGTTAAAAGAAAAATAAGGTAAATAACCCTCTGGTTAGGATCTATCTAAACCAGCCCCCTTTTTTGTATTGTATACAATTCAAGATGCCAACTATTAAACAACTTATTAGAAACACAAGACAGCCAATCAAAAATGTCACAAAATCCCCCGCTCTTCGGGGATGTCCTCAGCGTCGAGGAACATGTATTAGGGTGTATGTGCGACTCGTTCAGATCATGAGCTGGAACAAAAAAAAAGAAGCATTTTCCCAGTCTCAATGACCAGTACCAATCAATAGGATGGAATTCTTCCAGTCATTATCTAAAAAAAGAAAACCCCCGTTGTGTTGTGTATAAAATTTATGGTTTCCATTGGTGCAAATCCAATCACCTTAATTGGAAATGAAAAGCAATTCCCCTTTGGTAGCAAATGTATCCATTAAGCGGGGGATTGAGTAGTTAAGAAGCATAAATAAAGCGCTCTCACTCTTGCAAGAACGGATGAACAGGGTCAGCAACCTAGCCAACTTTCATAATGAAATGCCGTTACTATATGGGTAGATCTCATTGTGAAAAGATCTATTATTGGACAATTCATGGGTAGAGTCAAAGAATGTGAACTGTACAAGTTACTAATAGCATTGATTAAATCGGGAAGGGGGCTCCGGCGTATAGAGAGGACCTCACCGTTTACGAAGTAACCATAGAAACGAAGGAACCCACGATTTATTTATCCCTTTCCCTTTACTATCGAATTTCTACTTTAAATAACTACTCAATTGAAATTGTAGTATTTCTTTTTTCATACCTAGTCTCGATACAATTTCTTATTTTAGGTGAAATGCTCGTAAAAAAATCGTGGTTGGGAAGGTCATAGTAGCAAAAGCCATTGGAATTTTTATTTTATACATCGGACGAATCCGTTTTGTTATTAATGGACGAGGGGGAAATGACTGAAAGAAAAGAAATCAATTAGTTATTCAGCACATCAAAGTTTCAGTTGATTCAATGACCAGAACTATACGAGGTTATATAGCACGGAGACGTAGAAAAAAATCTCGTGTCTTTGCATCAAATAATCGGGGGGCTCATTCAAGACTTACTCGAAGTATTATACAACAAACCATAAGAGCTTTGGCATCTTCTCATCGGGATAGGGGCAGACAAAAGAGAAATTTTCGTCGTTTATGGATCACTCGGATAAATGCAGTAATTCGGGAGATTTGGGTATCCTATAGTTATAGCCGATTAATAAATGATCTGTACAAGAGGCAATTGCTTCTTAATCGTAAAATACTTGCACAAATAGCTATATCAAATACAAATTGTCTTTACATGATTGCCAAGGAGATCAGTAACTAAGGTAAGGTAAGAGGGTTGGAAGCAATCGACCGGAATGATTGAAACGTAAACGGAGATCCCCGGAGAATGGGCTCCGGGAAGGTTATAGTAAAAATGAATCTGATTATGATAAATTAGTAAAAAAAAGTATTTCTTTTTTCTTATAATTTTTTTACGATTTTACGATGTGTCAATTCAATCTGAATTCTCGAATTTTTCGAACAAAATATCAACCCCTGGTTGGGATTCGAATTGGATGGAATTTAGGTTCAATCAATTGAGAAATTGTCCTTTTTCTTTTTGGTTCGAGGACCTCTCGTTCTATTTTTTCTAGGAATAGGCTTGTTTTTATCAAATTTTTTCTTATAGTTAATAAAAGGTAACGAGGATAAAATACGAGCTTGTTTTATGGAAGTAGTTATTAATCGTTGTTGTTTCAAAGTCACTCTATTCACTCGTCTAGATAATATTTTTCCTTGATCACTAATAAATCGAGTAATTAAACTCAGATTTCTATAATCAATTCGATCCCCTGATCCAATTGGGGGCAAACGCCTACGAAAAGATCGCTTGGATTTAAGAAAACGCTTGGATTTATCCATGGTTTATTCCTTATCTCTAAAATCCTATTTCTGAATTCTCATTTATGATTTGACGGAAATAGGAGTTGATTGGTTTATGGTTTATTTGAAATAGATTATTATATGGAATTTGAATTTTATGAATCTGTTCCCATTTCTTGAATAGAGGGTACATACGCGCGCTCTTTCAAATTATTTTTTTATCTCCACATGAAGCGTATGTTTGTAACAATAGGGACAGAATTTTCTCAATTCTAATCGACTAGGTGTATTGTGTCGATTCTTTTGGGTGATATATCTGGAAATTCCAGAGAACTTCTTATTAATATCGTTTCGGACACAACTCTTACATTCCAAAATCACTCTTATTCTAACATCTTTACCCTTGGCCATGAACCTCCTTTGAGTTTTGGATTCACTCAATTCTTTCATTTTGATCCGAAACGAAAAAAAAAAAAAAAAAGAAGTTGCGAATTTGAAATCCAATTATGAAAGATTTGGTTGCAATCAATAGAGAAAAATAAAAAATAAGTAATACAAAGATTTCTAACTATCAATTATTTAGAATCTCAGTTATAGTATATAGTAATAATAGTCTTTTTTTTTTTATGATTTTGTTGCCCCGGATCCCATTTCCGCTCCCCCTCTATGAATTCGAACCCAAGCACAAGTTTTGATGCGATTGAATACCCATTTTCTCTTTCTTTAATACTAAAATAAAAAAGAAAAAACTGACATCAAAGAAAAAAATAAAGAAAGGAAGAAAAAAGCGAGGGCTGAGTCACAGATAATTTATTCTATCTGGAATCTTCTTAAGCCCTTCCCATGTCAATAACTAAAATGAAAAAAAGGGGAATGTCAACGCATCCGGGAATAGACGATTGATCTCTATCAATAAACCTGCCAAAGACCCAAACCATAGAGTACTTAGCACAGGTGCCACAGAGAGATATGTTTTTATATCTCGCATTGAAAATACTCCTTTTTTTTATAATACGTATAGGATCAGATGCATATGTGGTTAAGGAGCAATTGTATTTGTAGGCGAAATTCCTAAGGAAAACTCAAAGGGATAGACAAAGAAAGACCCGGTAAATGAAATTTACCTTCCCTTACAAGACAAGAGAAAAAAGGACCTTTCCCTCTTTGTGGAACATTCCCAAGAAATCTTTTTTTTTATTATATCTTATTATAAATTATATTTGATCCATGAGATCAAAAATAATAAATAACAAGAGAGTTTGGATATCAATGAAGGAAATAATGATGTGGAAAACAAGACACGGATTCTCTACAATGACAGAGTAGCAGTAGGTCAATTAAAAGGGATGTAGCGCAGCTTGGTAGCGCGTTTGTTTTGGGTACAAAATGTCACGGGTTCAAATCCTGTCATCCCTACCTAATGCGTATCCTATGAACATTAATGAAGGATCAATAGCGATCAATCAAAATTGGACCTACCAAATCTTTGAGTTTATGAGACTATGATCCATGCAAAATCTATTGGGAGTACAATTAGAATCCTTTTCTTTAGGATCTTATCTATTGTGATAAGAAAGCGCTCTTAGTTCAGTTTCGGTAGAACGTGGGTCTCCAAAACCCAATGTCGTAGGTTCAAATCCTACAGGGCGTGATTCCACTCTTCTTAGGTCAAATGAAATTACAATGAAATTGCTTTATTTACTTGATAAACAATCTGAATTTGACCCCCTCCTTAGCTTTAATCCGCAGGAGGTCAATCAAAAAAAAAGAGAGGTTGCTTAATCAAAGGTCCAACTGATCCCCGCGTCTGTATTGTAAATATGCAGTTATGAATAATCCAGCCAAAGTAATAGGAATTAGACCTAACACGATTCCAAATAGTAAAACTTCAATCATTTCAACTTTGTTTGAAAGAGGAAATAAAGGGT